CTATTTTTCCATAGAAATGTGTTCGCTCAAGAAAAGCTCCAGAAGATGTTAATCGTAAATAAGAAGATTGTTTACGAAGAAAAACTAATACAAATTCGCATTCAGATACATAAGAATTATATGGGAACCGAAATACTCTTTTATTTTCTTTTGAAAAAAGAAAAATAGAATTATTCGGAGTAATAAGACTATTCCAATTATGATATTCGTGAAGAAAGAATCGCAATAAATGTAAAGAAGGAACATCTTGGATCCAAAATTGAAGGATTTGAACCAAGATTTTCAGATGGATGGGATAAGGTATTAGTATATCTGACACATAGTTTAAATGCGATAATTTGTCCTCCAAAAAGGGAAATGTTGAATGAATAGATCGTAAATTCAAATTCTGAGATTTTGGTATTTTTTTTTCTTCGAGGGAAGATACTAATCGCAGCAAGAATGGAATTTCCACAATGACTGCAAAACCTTCCAATATCATCTGAGAATAAAAATGAAAATAAAAATAATTGTTGTGCCCAACGAATCGATTTTGGTTAGAATCATTAACCGAATAAATCAAATAATTCTGTTGATACATTCGAATAATTGAACGTTTCACAAGTACTGAACTAGATTTATTGTCATAACCAAAAATTTCCGTGGATTCGTAAAAAACCGAACTATTTAAACCACGATCATGAACAAATGTGTAAATATACTCCTTAAAGAGAAGCGGATATAGAAAGTGTTGTTGCCGAGATCTATCTTTTTCTAAATATCCTTGTAATTCTTCCATTTACATTTCTACTTGAACCAGAGGCGGGACCTATTTCATTTTTGGGGTTATCAAATGATACATAGTGCAATATGGTCAGAGCGGGGTATGTATTATGTATATAATTACAGTAAGAAAAATATATATATCCCGCAAACAAAGGAAACAGGGGAGTCCAATCAACAGATCTTTTTCCTCTCCTTTTCTATCCAATTGGTTTATGTTCGTTATAATTACAAGAGGGTAAAAAATCCTTTATTTTTGCAACTCGATCGCTCTTTTGACTTTGGAATAAATTTTCTTTATCAGTATACTGTTTCTTCTACACATCCGTCTCCAATCCATAATAAAGAATAATTAGGATTCATTAAAAAAAAAAGAAAGAAAATCAATGGTCCACTCACAGAAGAACCCACCCTTTCCCGCATCAGGCACTAATCTATCTTTAACGTCTAATTAGATCGGGTAATCATTCAAATTAAGAACAAAAGCTCGTTGCTTTTTATTTCACCAGAATTAGAGCCGTAGGGCTCTATCCATTTATTCACTAGACCCAACTGTAAATGTGAATTTTTTTTTTTCACTTCCAAACTCCAAACAAAAAGAAAAAAAAATTGTAACGATCCGGTAAGGATAAACTCAAAGTTCTACTTTAATTAAATAATATTTAATTAAATAATAAATTAAATAATAAAATTATAATATTTTATTACGACATGCTGTTTTTTCCATTCATTACCTTTGAGGATCAGTCGTGGTCTTATAGACTCTACCAATAGTCTGGACGAATCTGTTGCTTCATCCAAATGTGTAAAAGATCATAGTCGCACTTAAAAGCCGAGTACTCTACCGTTGAGTTAGCAACCCGAAAATAAAATAAATAGGATATATATGTAAATACGGTCAAAATAAAAAAATCAATTGATTTGCACTGCACGACCCCGTCAAAACATTGAACTAGAACAAATCGAAAAGAAAGATTTGTTTTTGTTGATCAATTAAAAACACCAAAACAAAATACCAAAATGGACAGATCGGATTAAACAACAACGGATTCCCAATAGAGATGTCAAAATTGTGACAAACCGCCATTTTATTTATCAATTTCCTTTTCTTTTTCGTTAAGAAAATACATCTTGTATGCCAGTAAATCCGGCAGGGCAAACCCATCATTTGACTGAAGTGAAGGAAAGAAAAAACCAATATGGGGTGGAGATAAACGTATCTATTTATCTACGATCGAATTATATTTCTTCGATGCATCATTGTCAATATGAATCCAATGTTAAGTAAGAAAACAAATTTAAATAAATCAAATAAGGACTTGTGTTGGATTGGCACAACATAAATAAGAAATTTGGATGAAAAAAATACGAAAGAGGTAAAGTAAAGAAAAAATCTCGGGTTTATTCAATCAATAGAGGTACAATAAGCAAGATGAACCCCTTGTTTGTTGGTGGATTCCCGCAACAAACAAAACAAGAAAAAAAGTAAATTAAGTATGAATACAGCAAGAAAAAGGCAAATTGTGTGTAAATAATTACACAAAGATGGATACTAGTGACCCCCCCCTTTTTTTTATTTATTAATTTTTTGTTTTTTTTTTTACTTTAATTAACTCGAATCGAAGTTCTTTCTTGAAATAATTCTGCCTTCCTTAAAATATCACAAACAGTTCCCGTAGGTTGAGCACCTTTTTCAAGGAAATATAGAATAAGAGGAACATTTAAATAAGTTTGATTCTTTACCGGATCGTAAAAACCTACTTTTCTAAGATCTCTTCCTTCTCTTCGGGATCGAACATCAATTGCAACGATTCGGTAGATGGCTCATTGGAATAGATGTAAATAAACAATGCCCCCCCTAGAAACGTATGGGAGGTTTTCTCCTCATACGGCTCGAGAAAAAAAAGGATTCTAAATTTCTGTATATGTATATAATGGCAAATGGATCCATAAAATCATGAATTAGACTATGATTTGAGTCGTTTTTTTATTCTTCCTTACAGAAAAAAAGAAATCTCATTCGTACTCATAACTCAAGTTGGGTAATTCTGACAGAGTTCGAAGGGAAACCCTTAGACATTTATTGAGCCGTCTCTAACCTCTTTTGTTTGTCTCATCTCGAATCTATTTTTATTCCTCATTCTGATTCAATTGTTGAGACAATTGAAAATAGTGTTTACTTGTTCCGGAATCCTTTATCTTTGCTTTGTGAAATCATTGGGTTTAGACATTACTTCGGTGATCCTTACTCCTTTCAAAAGAGCAGCAACATACCTTTTTGTTTTTTGTTATTTTTTTCTATACTATAGAAAAGAAATCGAATATGAACGGTAGATTTCCTTGTGATACACTTTTGATCGAAATAGTTTTACCAATTCTGAAAAATTTTACTTTTTTTTTTCAAACTTCTTTGATTTTTCGATTTTTTTAACCTTTCGATTTATATATTGATTGAGGATATACTTACAAAGTTGGTCTAACTTATTGATAGTTACTAACCCTAGATTCTTCCCCCTGATAAACGAATCAATCCTTTCTGCTCGAGCTCCATCATGTACTATTTACTTACAACCTAACACAAATTAGGTTCCTAACAGAGCAGAACAAACTATGTCGAGCCAAGAACATCTTCATTCCTATAGAAAATGGTGGATGTAAGAATCCACAGCCGATCATGTCCTTCAAGTCGCACGTTGCTTTCTACCACATCGTTTCAAACGAAGTTTTACCATAACATTCCTCTAATTTTATTTCAAACCGGTATGTAATTGATTCAATATGGAATCATGAATAGTCATTGGCTCAACCGGTGTGTGTATACCGGTATATAATAGTACATACTTTTTATCTATCTATCTATGGATAGATAAGTATTTATCCGGAGAAGGCTCAGCAAGGATCCAATTTATTTAACTCTATATTCTATCATATGAATGAAACATATTTCTAAAAAAGACGAATAAATAAGTTTGCTTAAGACTTATTTACATCTTAAAAAGATTGTTCGGGACGATCAATTATGAAGGATCCATTTTTCTCGAACAAATAAACTATAAACCTCAAAAGAAGAACCTTTAATATTAATAGATTTGCAATCCCGGAAAAAAATAAATTATTAATAAAACTTTTTATTTTATACAATACAGATTTTGTTTTACTTGAGGTTCAAGAATTTTTCTTTTCCATCAATTCCATAAAGTCAAGTAGATGCAATATACGAATTTCCCCCCAATCGCTACATTACATTGATTTACAATTATTCATTTGTACCGGATAAGATATAAGATGAACCAGATAAAATACAAAAAAATGGGGTCCAGATCAATTCGTTTTTACTATTTTTTTCCCACACCTGCTTTAGAAGTTTTAAGACCAGTGATGAAATTAGTACCAAAAACTCCCTACTCTTTAGTCTCCACATAGACTGTGGAATTGGGATACCCCATTTATTTACTTTAGGCTTTTTACCCTTGGTAAGGGAATAAAGAGGCCTTTCTTTCATTCACATTTCGATTCAGAATGCTTCATGTGAGAATTGACATTTCATACATAGATATGGGACATAAAGTTTCCATAAGTAACTAACTTTAAAATGAATATTGAGTAGTACGAGCATATCCTGAATGTGAATGATAAACCCAGAATTTTTTTTTTAATAAAAAAAAAGATATTTATTTCCACCCACATTTGACACTTGATTACGTTTGTGAGAAACCAAACGAAAGAAAAAATATGATTCTTAGAATCATTCTTAGAATCATTCTTAGAATTCAGAACAAAAGATTGTTCTCGTTAACAATTTTATGTTTCATGTGGGATACAATGTGATCCCATCTTTCGTTTCTGATGGAAACGATCTGGGACGGAAGGATTCGAACCTCCGAGTAACGGGACCAAAACCCGCTGCCTTACCGCTTGGCCACGCCCCATTTCGAATTTCTATTCGACACTAATAAACATTAATATTGGTATTGGTTATTCGTCAATCCCAACCCAATAAATACATTGGGAATATATTGTTGCTAGGATTCAACACATGTAGATATAGAATCAAAAAAATTCATTGATCATTACATGGAATTCAGTTAAGATATTGTATAAAAATGGAATTCCTTGTATTCTCATTTGAGAATGGAAGGAAGGATTTTTATTTGGGAGAGTTCGAAGAAAAAGAAAGATTTTTTGACTTATCTTTTTTTTTTCCCTTATAAAAAAAAACTCAATCAGAATAAAATTATCTAATCTACAAGAACGAAATTTTGTTATGTTTAATATCTTTAGTTTAATCTGCATCTGTCTTAATTCTGTCTTTTATTCGAGTAGTTTTTTCTTCGCCAAATTGCCCGAAGCTTATGCCTTTTTAAATCCAATCGTAGATGTTATGCCTGTCATACCTGTACTTTTTTTTCTCTTAGCCTTTGTTTGGCAAGCCGCTGTAAGTTTTCGATGATTTAATACTCTGCTAAATTCATGATTTATTCGATAAATAAAAATTCGAAAAATTGATAAGACCAGATAAGTCTTATATTATGAACCCCCGATTCAAAAATAGAAATTCTTGTATATTGAATAACCACGGCGATGAATTTTGATCAGCTTATTTCCTCGCTCTCACCTTACAGTGAGCAAAGATTTTATTAGGTTGCCTACAATACCTAATCATATGACAAGAAATTTTTGATAACGAAGGAATCAAAATCTTATTCCAAAGAAATTCGTGAAAATGACTTTCTTTTCAAAAAACACTTCATTTTTTGGGGGGTGTCATGTCAAAACAAAATAGTGTATGTGGTAAAAAATAAGTAATCTATTCCCTTTTTCAAAAAAAAAAGATCTTGGAGATTGTGTAATGCTTACTCTCAAACTATTCGTTTATACAGTAGTGATATTCTTTGTTTCTCTCTTCATCTTCGGATTTTTATCTAATGATCCAGGGCGTAATCCTGGACGTGAGGAATAAAAAAAAGATATTTTTAGTTTTTCCTGCTTTTTCTAAATTTTTTTCTTATGATTTTATGTATTCCATACATTTACCTATGATAAAATCAAGGGATCGAAATTCCTTCGAATTCGAAAGTCTCAAGTAATCAGAAGAAGCGGAGAGAGAGGGATTCGAACCCTCGGTACGAATAACTCGTACAACGGATTAGCAATCCGCCGCTTTAGTCCACTCAGCCATCTCTCCCCATCCCCATTTAAAAATGGAAAATTTTTTATGTGATGTGACACGTGAAGTAAAGATTGATAAAAACCTTCGTTTTCCTTTTTTATTTATCTATTATATTTTTTTTTATATATATTCTTTTATTTATATTCTATAAAATTATATTATTTATTTATAATTATAATAAATAAATAAAAATTATATATTATATAGTATAAAGTTATATATTATAAAGTATAAAGAAAAAAAGAATATATATATATAAAGATATAAGATTATATAAAAAGATATAAGATTATATAAAAAAAGATATAAAATAAAGATATATAAAATATTATAATGTTTATTTATATAACAGTTTATTTATATAACATATATAAATGAACATTATAATATAACTTATAAGTTATTTTATTATAAACTTATAAAGATATATAAAAGAAGAAATTTTAAGAAGAAATTTGATCAGGAATTCAATTTAGATAATGATTCGAAACGGATATCCCCAATAGAAAAATACCCTACTTCTTTTATTTTGTACGAAAGGTTTATTCACCCGGCTTGGTTTAAGTACTGGCCGGGCCCGGCCAGTATTTCCATAGATAAAATGATTTAATAATGATTTGATATCAATCAAAAATACTTGTTGAAGTGTCATTTCTTATTATTAAGTATTAATATTATTACTTATATTATTAAGTATTAATATTATTACTTAATATATATTAATACTTAATAATATATATATTTTTATTTTCTTTTTATCAATTTATTACTTACTGGAAAAAGAAACTGGAATAAAAAAAAAACATATATATATATATATTATGTACATATATATGTACATATATTAAACAATAAAAAATATTAAAATTAAAAATAAAAAAAAAAAAAATATCAAATATTAAACACACATATTTATAAACGTAGTTATAATATAACTCATTTGTTTGTTCAAGAGACAAGCTTTATTTGAACAATTGAGATACAATTGACCCGAATTCTTAATTCATAAGTAAGATCTGGCAGTTGAAAGAGAAGTTGAAAAAAAAAGGAACCATGTATGCAGATTTAATCCTTTCTATGATCCAGCTTCAATGATTCTTTCAGATCGGGACTGTCAGTAATGACTTCCTATCAAACGAAAAGAAAAGTATAATATAACTATAACTTTTTTTATGTTATTTAATTTAAGTAAGCTTTCTGCTCTTCGCCGCCTATTTAAGTCCCCGGCGGGACGAAGTGTCAACGCTAGAATTTTAATGATTCTGGTGCTATCTTGATTGCGCCTCACTCTTTTGTTCGACAAATGGTCCATTCATATACAATAATAAATATGTAGCGGGTATAGTTTAGTGGTAAAAGTGTGATTCGTTCTATCAAAAACTTAAATAGTTAAGGGGTCTTTCAGTTTTTTTCATATTCCGATCAAAAACTTTATTTCTTAAAAAGGTTTAATCCTTTACCTCTCAATAGCATATTTGAGGAAGAATATACATTCTCACGATTTGTATCCAAAGGCCAATTAGAAATTGAATAAAAAAGATTGTATTATGGATATGGAGTCGCGAAGC